CCATTCAGTCTTTTGATTTTTTTTTTTCGTTCCTATTCTCCTTTCTCAAAAAAAGGGGGACGTTAAACAAACTTAAAGGATTACTTCGTTCTTGATAGTTATTTACTTAATCGGTGAATAGAAGTATACTCTGGATCGGAATCGTGGGAAGTACTCCTTGATCATTTCTACCAATTTAAAGCCCCAATTAGAATTCTTTTTATACGCAGAAAAATAGACTTACATAATCTCTATTACGAATCCTTTGTGTACCTTAGTGTTCCTAGCTATCCACTCATTTTTATTAATCTACTTTCGGGTAATACATATGGTAATAGATAGTAAAAACCCCATAAAGTTGATCTTTTGAACCCGCTTCAAGTCATGATCACTAATCAATCAATCTTGGGGTAAACAGTCTCTAATACTTATGTTTACTTTTATTAACGCTTGTACATAGGAAATGAGATTCAATCTTTTACTGCAAATTTATAAGCCGTTTCTTTCACTCATATAACTATCTGGTTTCCTTCATTAACCCCCGAATAATAAATAAAAAACGAAAATATATATTCAACTCATGGCACTTCCTTCCTAGAAAGAAAAGAAGTAGGGGGAAATTTATGTCTTAACGAATCACACGTAGAGATATTGATAACACACATAGAGTTAATGGTATTTCATAACTAATTGATTGAGCAGCAGCTCGTAGACCACCTAAAAAAGAATATTTATTATTTGAGCCATATCCTGACATAAGAAGGCCGACAGGAGCAATACTTGAAATAGCAATCCATAAAAAAACACCGATACTGAGATCGGCTAGAACAAGGTGATAACCAAAAGGAATTACTAAATAACTTAATAAAATTGATATGACTGCTATAGATGGTCCAATACTGAATAAACGAGTATCTCCTCTAGATGGAAGAAGATTCTCTTTGAAAAGTAATTTGGTACCATCTGCTAGAGCTTGAAGAATTCCCAAAGGTCCTGCGTATTCAGGGCCAATACGTTGTTGTATACCCGCAGAGATTTCTCTTTCTAACCAAACAATTACTAGTACACCTATTATGATTCCTAATATAGGAGTAAAAACAGGGATAAGCATCCATATGATCCCATAGACCTCTTTTAAGGATTCCAATCTAGAAAAAGAATTGATAGCTTGTACTTCTGTTGGATCAATTATCATTTTAACGATCAACTTCTCCCATAATGATATCTATACTACCTAGTATCGTCATAATATCAGCCAATTTCATTCTTTTAACTAACTGAGGAAGAATTTGCAAATTAATAAACCCCGGTGGGCGAATTTTATATCGCCAAGGAAAAACACCCTTATCTCCTATCAGAAAAATTCCCAATTCTCCCTTTGGTGCTTCGACTCTCGCATAAAGTTCTTGCTTCGACAATTCAAAAGTCGGAGAGGGTTTTTTACTAATGAATCGATAGTCAAACTCATTCCATACATTATCTTTTACTCTATCAAAGCGACGGATTTCTAAATTTTCATAGGGCCCTCCCGGAATTCCTTCTAGAGCCTGTTGAATAATTTTTATGGATTCTGTCATTTCACTGATTCGTACTAAATAACGAGCTAATGAATCCCCCTCTTTTTGCCATTGGACTTCCCAATCAAATTCGTCGTAACACTCATAATGATCAACTTTACGAAGATCCCATTGTATTCCGGAAGCTCGTAACATTGGTCCCGACAAACCCCAATTTATTGCTTCCTCTCCACCAATAATGCCTACTCCTTCAACTCGTTCTAAAAAAATGGGATTCCGTGTAATAAGCTTTTGATATTCAGCAATTCCTGTTAAAAAATAATCGCAAAAATCCAAACATTTATCTATCCAGCCATGAGGTAAATCAGCAGTGACTCCTCCAATACGAAAAAAATTGTGCATCATTCGCATACCGGTGGCAGCTTCGAATAGGTCATATATCAATTCTCTTTCTCGAAAAATATAGAAGAAAGGAGTCTGTGCCCCAATATCTGCCATAAAAGGGCCGAGCCATAACAAATGTGAAGCTATCCGACTTAACTCCAACATAATGACTCTGATATAACTGGCCCTTTTAGGCACTTGAATATTGCCTAATTGCTCTGGCGCATTTACAGTTATTGCTTCTGTGAACATAGTAGCTAAATAATCCCAACGCGTTACATAAGGCAAATATTGTATAATTGTTCGATTTTCCGCAATTTTTTCCATACCTCTGTGTAAATAACCCAATATTGGTTCACAGTCAATAACATCTTCACCATCTAGAGTAACAATGAGTCGAAGAACACCATGCATTGATGGGTGGTGAGGTCCCATATTGACTATCATGAAGTCTTTTCTTGTAGATGGTACAGTCATAGGTTTTTCCTGATTCATTCTTCCATGAATTGCTGAAAGCGAAAAGAAGTTCATCAAACTTTAAGCGAATAATTCAAACAAACTCTTCAAATTAACGAGTTTTTCTCTCTCGAATATCCAACTGTCCTATTAATTCTTTATAACGCGCTCTATTTTTTTTTGATAAATAAGCCAGCAACCGTTGACGTTTTCCCAGAATTTTCCGCAGACCTCTCTGAGATAAATAGTCTTTTTTGTGCAATTCCAAATGTGAAGTAAGTCTCCGTATCTTATTGGTGAAACTAACTACTTGAAATTCAACAGATCCTCTGTTTTCTTTGTTTTCTTCTTGTTCTTGCAAAATAATTGAAATAAATGAATTTTTTACCATAAAAGAATTTCACACTCCCCTTTTTACAGATATTTATTTTATTGATCAGTAATAATAATGTCAGAAATTTTAATGTAGTATACACAATAATCATAATTTATTTATAGACTCCGGATTTTATCAATTAAGATTAATCAATCCGATTTTGGAGTTAATTTGGATAGTGATAGAAAAAGACGCTACCAAATAGTTTACTACGAAGATTCTGTTGATTAATTTATAGCTTTAATGAATACGCCATTTCCTACGTCATTTGCTTAGTATTGCAGTATACTAGACTGGGGTGTAAGACAGCGCATATGTCCATCTGGTTGCTTGCATATAACATCAATATATACAGATGCCGGACAGAAGAAAAAATGAAAAATATGATTGATAGAACAAGATAATATATAGGAAACTCAAAATTTTAAATCATGGATACATATATATCCTTAACATACTCAAGCGGCTCCCATTATTGGTATCAAACCAATAGCGATTCATACAAGCTAAATCTTCTAATCGATAATTAGGCCAAAAAAAGAACTTTAATTTCATTAATTCATTTTTTTTTCTGTCAAAATGTTTACTTTCATCCAAAAATTGACTCCAGTTTTTTATCTTGTTTTCCTTGCAAAATACTGTATTTCTATGCACACCATTCCTAGTCGTTAAATTCAAATTGAAAGAAATTAGAATTCTCAATTCTCTACGACGTCTAGACGATAAAATTTTTTCAGGAACAAGCAAATCATAAATCTTTTTGTCTCTATTTAGAGTTTTTCTTTTATGTCTTGGAATGGATTCATCAAAATTATTCTTAGTAACATTTTTTGGTTTTCGGTATCTTTGATTACTTTGATGCTTATTTTTATGAACCAATGAAATACCTATGATTTGATACATAAAAAACTGTCCGTCATTTTTTACAGATAGACGGGTACGTTCCATAATTAATATTCTATTTTTGATTAATTCTGTAAGATCCAAACGCTCAATCATTATATCCAGATTCATTTCTTTCCTTTTAATATTGGATAGAACAATTTTTCTTACTTTTATCAGGTTAAGCAGGAGACCGTATGCCGGGATATTATCTATCATTTTTTGATTCAATTTATTCACACGTCCATTCCATTGTAATTGCAAGGGAAAATCTCCTTTAAGGACGATTCTTAGTTTTCGGATCGGTTGTAAAAAAGATTCTTCAATATTGTTTTGATTCTTTAATTTAAAATATTGTTTTGAATTTGATGGGCTAAAATTTAAAAAATCCTCATCGTTTTCTTGCTTTCCAACTTGCTTTCCAAAAAAATACTCATCCTCTTCTTCCTTTACATCCTCATCCTCTTCTTCCTTTACATTGATATTTTTATTTTCACTAAAATTTGGATTTATATTCAAATTAAAAAGAAGTAATTTGCTTGGGATAAACCAAGGTTTCTTTTTATATTTATCATAAAGTATCACAAACTCTGGAAAGAAAACAACTTTCGGAGTCGATGTGAATCGATTTAACATTAAGATTTTTTCATTCATTCCCATCCAATCAAAAAACATTACCATCCAATCAAAAAAGACCTTTTTGTATTTGTAAAAGACCCTTTTGTATTTGTAATTGATTTCGGAATTTGAATGAATCGGAAGATAAAAAAGACCATCATTATGAATTTTATCAATTTTTTGGTCCTTATTAGGTTTAGGTTTAGCCTTAATATTTTTTTTTATTTTACAAACCAAATATTTTCTGTCTGGATTTTTTTCCATATATATAATATAACTATAACTTTTTCCTAGATAATTATTGATAGGAATATTCTTGAGTATGTTAAAAAATTTTTCTTTATTTCTGGTGGAATTTTCTTGGTTCTTATTTGTTTCTAATGATGATCTATAAATATAGGAGTTCTTCTTAGTTTCAGAATGAATATATTTATATGATAAAAGATCATATCTATAGTTTTTTTGAAAATTCTCCTCTTTATTTGAAAATAAATATACTTTCGAATTTTGTTTTTTTTTGTAATCAACTAATTGGTCTTTTTCATAGGAATACCATTTGTTTAAATCTTTATTTTCAGACGTATGGGATTGATTGATTCCATTTCTCCATTTTTGTGGGACTAATCTAGACCATGTAATCTGAGATAAATCGTATTGATAATCACCTCTTAACCAGTTTTTCCATGGATTCATTCCATAATTTGGAAGTTTCTTATGTCTTAATTCGGAATGAAATATTCCTTGTCTTCCAAAAAAATCCTTTATTTCAGTCTTAAGAAAAAAAGACG